AATTCCGGTTGCAGTTCAAGTTAGTGAAGTTGTTTTATTGTGATTCGACATTACAAGAACAGAATCACGCTCTGTAGGATTTGAACCTACGACATCGGGTTTTGGAGACCCACGTTCTACCGAACTGAACTAAGAGCGCTTTCTTATGACAGCAGATACGACTGTCAAGAAAAGTATTCTTTTTGTACCCCCAATCCATTTTGCATGCATTGCATATAGTATCATAAAATAAAAGATTATGTCCAATTTTCATCGATCTCAATTGACCCCTCGTTACTGCCCATAGGAGAAATAATAGGTAGGGATGACAGGATTTGAACCCGTGACATTTTGTACCCAAAACAAACGCGCTACCAAGCTGCGCTACATCCCTTTTAATTGTTGTACAGTGTCATTGTAGAGAATCCCTGTCTTGTTTTCCACATCGTTATTTCCTCTATCTATATACAATTTCTCTTGCCATTTCTTCTTTTTGGTCTCATATCTCATATAATAAAAGAATTATATACATATGAAACCTAACGTATAAAAGAATTCATATTTATCGGTAATGCTCAAGAAGAAGGGGTCATCTTTTTCTGTTTTAGGTACAGGTAGATCTCATCTACCGGATCATTGTACATATCCATTTTAGTTAGGGATTCCACGTACAAATACAAGTGATCTTTAACTACATATGCATCTGATCATATATGTATTCCAATAAAGAAGGAGGATTTTCAATGCGAGATATAAAAACATATCTCTCCGTGGCACCTGTGCTAACTACTCTATGGTTTGGGTCTTTAGCAGGTCTATTGATAGAGATCAATCGTTTATTCCCAGATGCGTTGGTATTCCCCTTTTTTTCATTCTAGTTATTGACATGGGAATGGATGAATGAAGAAGATTAGAGATACAATAAATTCTCTGTGACCAACCCCCCCTTTTTTTTTTCAGTTCTTTAGGATAGGAAGGAAAGAGAAAGAATAAAAGTGGATTGAACCTCAGTCCGGGTTCAGGATAGAATTAATAGAGGTAGAACAGAAATAGAAATGTGGGTCTAGGGCAAGCTGTTCGAGATCATACAAGATAGTAAATGAAATGCTGGGATTAGGAATAATTAATAGTTAGAAAGAATTGTATTACTTATGATTTTATTACTTTATTGATTGCAACGAAATCTTTAATAATTGGATTTCGAGTTAGCAACCTATCTTCTATTTATTTTTCGTTCCTTTCTTCTTCTTCGGTTCGGATCGAAAATAGAAGAATTGAGTGAATCCAAAGGAGGTTCATGGCCAAGGGTAAAGATGTCAGAGGAATAGTTATTTTGCAATGTACCAGTTGTGTCCGAAATGATTTCAATAAAGAATCGCGGGGCACTTCCAGATATATTACTCAAAAGAATCGACACAATACACCTAGTCGATTGGAATTGAGAAAATTCTGTACTTATTGTTACAAGCATACGATTCATGGGGAGATAAAGAAATAGATCGAACAGAACACGTGTACCATCCTTCCAAGGAACAGGAAGAAATTATATATATATATAAACAAATCAAGTCCTATTTCGGTCGGATCCGAAATGAATGAAGAAATAGGATTTTAGAGATAAGGAATAAACCATGGATAAATCCAAGCGACTCTTTCGTAAATCCAAGCGATCTTTTCGTAGGCGTTTGCCCCCAATTGGATCGGGGGATCGAATTGATTATAGAAACATGAGTTTAATTAGTCAATTTATTAGTGAACAGGGAAAAATATTATCTAGACGAGTGAATAGATTGACCTTGAAACAACAGCGATTAATTACTATTGCTATAAAACAAGCTCGTATTTTATCTTCGTTACCTTTTCTTAATAATGAGAAACAATTTGAGAAAACCGAGTCGATCCCTAGAACTACTGGTCCTAGAACCAGAAATAAATAGGCCTACTCCTCAATTGAATCAAAACAACTCTAATTGGAATTCAAAATCAGATTGATTGATGTTTTGTTCGAAAAAGCCGAGAGATTTGATTGTTGCGTCGTAATAGAATAAAAAAAAAGAATGGGAGAAGAAGAAATCCGTTTTTTTTTTGAAACGTGTTCGTTCATTCCTACTACTTATCTTATCATATTCATTTCTACTCTACTTTCCCGGAGGTCATTCTCCGGGGAACTCCGTTTAAATCATTCCGGTGAATTCCTTCCAATCTCCTTATTTGATGATTTCATTGGAAATCGTGTAAAGACAATTCCTATTTGATATAGCTATTTGTGCAGGTATTTTACGATTAAGAAGCAACTGCCTCTTGTACAGATCATGTATTAATCGACTATAACTATAGGATACCCTATTCTCACGAGTTACTGCATTTATCCGAGTGATCCACAAACGACGAAAATCTCTCTTTCGCCTGCCTCTATCCCGATGAGTGGACACCAAAGCTCTCATTTTCTGTTGAGTAGTAGTTCGAGTAAGTCTTGAATGAGCCCCTCGAAAGGTTGATGCAAATAAACGAATTTTTGTTCGACGTCTCCGAGCTATATATCCTCGTCTAACTCTGGTCATTGAATCAAATTAAACTTTGATGAATAACTAATCGATTTCTTTTCTTTCAGTCATTCTTTTCCCCTCTCCTGGTTTATTAATAACAAAACGGATTCTTCCGATGTATAAAATAAAAATTCCAATGGCTTTTGCTACTATGACCTTCCCAACCACGATTTTTTATTTCTTCCAGGCATTTATTTCACCTCAAAATAAGAAATTGTACCGATATTTGGTATAAAATAGGTATAAAATAAATAGGTAGTAAATGTAAATGGATAAATAAATAAATAGTGGCTTCCATCGTTTCTATGGTTACTTCTTAAACGGTGAGGTCCTCTCTATACACCGGAGCCCCTTCCCTCATTTAATCAATGTTATTGGTAACTTGTACAGTTCACACTCTTTGGCTCTACCCATGAATTCTCCAGTAATAGGTCTTTTCACAATGAGATCTATTCATACAGTGACGGCATTTAATTATGAAGGTTGGCTAGGTAGCTGACCCTGTTAGTCCGTTCTTGCAAGAGTAGGAGCATAATCTTTCTGCTTCTTAAATACCATTTCCCCCGCTTAATGGATAACCATTTGCTACCAATGGAGAATTGCTTTTCATCTCAAATCGAGGTGATTGGATTTGCACCAATGGAAACCATAAATTCCATATACAATAGAGGTATATGATAGATCTTTATTTTTAGATAGTGAATGGAGTTCTTCCATTCTATCCCATTCATTGGTACTAGTCATTGATACTGGAAAAATCGTCTCATTTGTTCTAGCTCATGATCTGAACGAGTCGCACATACACCCTAGTACATGTTCCTCGACGCTGAGGACATCCTCGAAGAGCTGGGGATTTCGTGACATTTATGATTGGCTGTCTTGTGTTTCTAATAAGTTGTTTAATAGTTGGCATGCTGAATCGTATACAGAATGGGCTGGTTTAGATCGATCCTAACCGGATGATTATGAATTACTTCCATTTAATATTTTACCCGGGTAAGAAGATAAAAGATCAAATCACGGTTCATTCGAATTATGATTCGAAATGGAATCACGGATTTATGCGAAATCCCCGGTATTTTCGACCGCTACAAGATCAACAATGCCATGAGCTTGGGCTTCTGCTGCTGACATAAAAACATCTCTTTCCATGTCTTCGGATACAACCCATAAAGGATTGCCCGTTCTTTGTACATAAACCCTTGTGAGGGTTTCGCGGAGTTTCAGTAGTTCTTCCGCTTCCAGGATAAATTCTCCTGTGGGTGCCTCATAAAAAGAACTAGCAGGTTGGTGGATCATAACCCTGATGATATAACATAATAAACGATTCCTCTATCTCGTATGATCGGGCGAAAGGAGGGGATAAAGAATAACAAGAAGAAAAAGATAGAATTGAACAACCGTACAGGCATCTTTTGTGCATTGCATACGGCTCTGCAATGGAATTTCTTTTTCCCTTCTATCGAAGAAAGAGACAAATAGAATCCATCAGACCCAGATCGTTGAATGATCCATTTACCATCCTTCCTTTCGTAGGAGTCAAAAAATACTATGATGGTTCCGTTGCTTTATATATTTATCTCGTCTGAGATTCAGCAATCCCAAAGTTTCTTTCTGATCCGATCAAATAAGGAAAAAATGAGATTTTTTTTTCATACTCTTTCATAACATAAATATCGGAAAGAGACTTCTGGTGTGGAAGCAAAAAGGTTTGTGACGCTGAAATGGACCCCCGATACATAAGATCAAATCGGAAATAACCTTTGTTTCATACTACTATCTCGATACATAATCTCATGTTATGAAAAAATGAGAATGGTTTGCTCATATCGAACTCGAAGTGCCATGCTATTATTACTTATTATTCATATTCCATATGGCGAAGGCATAGTCTTCTTTTTCTCTCAAATAAAAAACTCATTGGCGCCAAGCGTGAGGGAATGCTAGACGTTTGGTAATTTCTCCTCCGACCAGGATGAAAGATCCCATTGAAGCGGCTAATCCCATGCATATTGTATGCACATCTGGTGGCACAAATTGCATAGTATCATAAATAGATATTCCTGGTATTACCCATCCGCCGGGAGAGTTTATAAACAAATAAAGATCCCTGGTATCATCCTCTATGCTGAGATATACCATGAGACCAACAAGTTGATTCGAGATCTCGCTATCAACCTCTTGGCCTAAAAAAAGTAATCTTTCTCGATAAAGTCGGTTGATTAGGACAAAATTGTATCCTTTAGGAACCGTACACGCACCTTTGGATGCATACGGTTCAAAAAATAAAAATTGCGAAACAAAAAAAGAATCAATGTGTCGATTCGAGCCCTTTTTCTCTTTTCGTAGCAGGTTTTTCCTAACGAAGGGGCTTTTTCTTCCATTTTTCAAGAAACATGGGTTTTGACTTGACTTGCTTCCCTAGAATTCACTGAACTTATCGAACTAACCTCTCATTGATGTATTGTTTCATCGAGATCCAAATCACGATGTAATTTTCTTGTTCCTGAATGGGCCTCTTCAATTCTTTTAGGTTTATGCTCTACTCCGGGTAAAGATCTGCCCGAATTCTATTTGCACATATAGGACAAATAATCTCAGTACCACTTCTTTTTGCTACGACTTCTTTTTTTTTTTTTTCAATTCGTTTCATGTCTTCCGCCAAATATATGATGTATTCATCATATTACTCCATTGATTGGCAGTATGAGATCACTCATATGGTATAAAGGAATCATTTATGATACGAGTGGTAATCATACATAGATTACCAATTTGGTATTTTCTGAACGGAGCCTGTATACTTCATTTTATTGGTCCAAGCCAACCATAAATTCTTCTAATTGATAATATTGATCCCCCAATAAATTGATCTAATTGCACTTCACGCTCCGAATTATTGATGGTTCAATCAATCTTTCTTGGGCGAAAGAGAGGATATCTCCATCGGGGGAGAGAACGGGGAAATCCCATATGACCCAATATGTCTGACAAGTCGCACTATACGTCAACCCAAATTGCATCTTCCTCTCCAGGACTCCGAAAAGGTACTTTTGGAACACCAATGGGCATTAAATTAAAGAAAAAGAGGTTAAGTACTATACTTCACTTTGATGTGGAAACGTAACAACGGGTTTATTGTCTTCATAATATTGCCGTTTAGGGTATTTTATCCATAGATTCGAAGGTTCATGGAGGAAGACAGAATGAATAAAGAAAAATTCTTCCGAATGGATCGTTTGAATGATGAACAAGTATCTATGCATTCGCTCACAAAAAATGGGACCAACCCCCATTGCGTATTGGTACTTATTGGGTATAGAATAGATCTGCTTCTCTTTGTTCCTACGAACAGAATTGTTCAATTATTACCAACGGAACGGAATAAATATTAACCCTTGCTTCGGGATAATCTACTGAAAAGGTGAGGTCCATAGCATAGTCTTTTCCAATGCGATAAAGTTACATAGTGTCTATTTTTTCTTTGATAAAGGGGTATTTCCATGGGTTTACCTTGGTATCGTGTTCATACCGTCGTATTGAATGATCCCGGTCGGTTGCTTTCTGTCCATATAATGCATACAGCTCTAGTTTCTGGTTGGGCCGGTTCGATGGCTTTATACGAATTAGCAGTTTTTGATCCCTCTGACCCCGTTCTTGATCCAATGTGGAGACAAGGTATGTTCGTTATCCCTTTCATGACTCGTTTAGGAATAAACAATTCATGGGGTGGTTGGAGTATCACAGGAGGAACTATAACGAATCCGGGTATTTGGAGTTACGAGGGTGTGGCCGGGGCACATATTGTGTTTTCTGGCTTGTGCTTCTTAGCAGCTATCTGGCATTGGGTGTATTGGGACCTAGAAATATTCTGTGATGAACGTACGGGAAAACCCTCTTTGGATTTGCCCAAGATCTTTGGAATTCATTTATTTCTCTCAGGGGTGGCTTGCTTTGGGTTTGGCGCATTTCATGTAACAGGCTTGTATGGTCCTGGAATATGGGTGTCCGATCCTTATGGCCTAACTGGAAAAGTACAATCTGTAAATCCAGCGTGGGGCGCGGAAGGTTTTGATCCCTTTGTTCCGGGAGGAATAGCCTCTCATCATATTGCAGCGGGGACATTGGGCATATTAGCGGGTCTATTCCATCTTAGTGTCCGCCCGCCCCAACGTCTATACAAAGGATTACGTATGGGCAATATTGAAACTGTCCTTTCCAGTAGTATCGCTGCTGTATTTTTTGCAGCTTTCGTTGTTGCTGGAACTATGTGGTATGGTTCAGCAACTACCCCGATCGAATTATTTGGTCCCACTCGTTATCAGTGGGATCAGGGATACTTCCAGCAAGAAATATATCGAAGGGTTGGTGCCGGGCTAGCCGAAAATCTGAGTTTGTCGGAAGCTTGGTCTAAAATTCCCGAAAAATTAGCTTTTTATGATTACATCGGTAATAATCCGGCGAAAGGGGGATTATTCAGAGCAGGCTCAATGGATAACGGGGATGGAATAGCTGTTGGATGGTTAGGACACCCCATTTTTAGAGATAAAGAAGGGCATGAGCTTTTTGTACGTCGTATGCCTACTTTTTTTGAAACATTTCCAGTAGTTTTGGTAGACGGAGACGGAATTGTGAGAGCCGATGTTCCTTTTAGAAGGGCAGAATCAAAGTATAGTGTCGAACAGGTAGGTGTAACTGTTGAGTTCTACGGTGGCGAACTCAATGGAGTCAGTTATAGTGATCCTGCTACTGTGAAAAAATATGCTAGACGTGCCCAATTGGGTGAAATTTTTGAATTAGATCGTGCTACTTTGAAATCCGATGGTGTTTTTCGTAGCAGTCCAAGGGGTTGGTTCACTTTTGGACATGCTACGTTTGCTTTGCTCTTCTTTTTCGGACACATTTGGCATGGCGCTAGAACCTTGTTCAGAGATGTTTTTGCTGGTATTGACCCAGATTTGGATGCTCAAGTGGAATTTGGGGCATTCCAAAAACTTGGAGATCCAACTACAAGGAGACAAGTAGTCTGATACAACATTGCTCTGGTATCTTTCGCCTCTATTTGATTTTTTTTATTTGACATAAGGGATTGGAGAAATCTTGATTTTCATCATCGCCTTTTCTTTGACTCTTGCCCTTTCTTTATCTGGGAAATGATCCCCAATAAATAGGTGTGGAAGCTATAATTGTAAACCACGATCGAATCTATGGAAGCATTGGTTTATACATTCCTGTTAGTCTCGACTTTAGGGATAATTTTTTTCGCTATCTTTTTTCGAGAACCACCTAAGGTTCCGACTAAAAAGATGAAATGATTTTTCATTATCTCAATTGAAGTAATGAGCCCCCCAATATGGGAGGTTCATTATTTCAACTAGTCCCCGTGTTCCTCGAATGGATCTCTTAGTTGTTGAGAGGGTTGCCCAAAAGCGGTATATAAGGCGTACCCAGTAAAGCTTACAAGTGAACCAGATATGGAGATGGCGACTAGGGTTGCTGTTTCCATTATTAGATAATTTCAAGACCACGATGGATCTACGCTACGATAAGATCGTTTATTTACAACGAAATAGTATACAAAGTCAACAGATCTCAACCAATGCAATAGGATTTATGGCTACACAAACCGTTGAGGGTAGTTCTAGATCTGGGCCAAGACGAACTATTACAGGGGATTTATTGAAACCATTGAATTCGGAATATGGTAAAGTGGCTCCTGGATGGGGAACTACCCCCTTCATGGGTGTCGCAATGGCTCTATTTGCGATATTCCTATCTATTATTTTGGAGATTTATAATTCTTCCGTTTTACTGGATGGAATTTCAATGAGTTAGGTCCCATAAGAACCATGAAGTCCTAGCCTTTCAATCCAAAATGAATCACTTAGGACTCGGATTTCTAGGCCATTCTGGTAGTTCGACCGTGGAATTCCGTTGTTTCGGTATTTCCGGAATATGAGTGTGTGACTTGTTATAATTGATCCTATTGATAGTACAGAGAATAGGTCTGTCATCTCGATAGAGATGATTCTACCTCGTCGGATATTCATTCTAGTATCTGGAGCACGGAATATATGGAATAGATCAAGAAATATTTGAACTATGATTCATACCTACTATTCAGACCTCGCGACCGGACTCCAACAAATTTTCAAACAAAGAGGTATTTCATAAATCGAACGATTTTTCTTCCTTCAGAATTATGCTTATTTTGACCGAAGGACCAATGTTTCTATGGATTTTTAGTCATTCCATCCATTCATTGAATAAGTGATGATCAAATGGTTCTTACTCAGAGAACCTTTGGGCTTAGCTTGGGCGCTTTATTGAATCATCGTGGTTCTAGTATGAATCTGAGGTTTCAATCGATTCATAGGGTCTCCACAAGAGAATTCCTATCAATAGTAAACAAAACATATAGTAAATCCGTATTACGCACAAACAAAAACAACAAATCCAAAATAAAATAAATAGGGGAAGAGAAGATTCAAGAGGCCTGTAACGATCAACATAAAGACGGATGAGCCAACTTGATATTTTGGCATTATCATCACAAAGAAGAGATTCCGGGTTTTGGTTCCTTAGCTTCGTATCTTCAGGGACGATTGAATCAAGTGGCTAAGAAGTTTCAAACTTTCTATTACATATCCGTTGCAACCACTATTTGGGTGTTTCTGCTTGAGCCGTACGAGATGAAATTCTCATATACGGTTCTCAGAGGGGGAGTCTCTTTGGTTTACCTATCTCAATAAAGTATATGATTGGTTCGAGGAGCGTCTCGAGATTCAGGCGATTGCAGATGATATAACTAGTAAATATGTTCCTCCTCATGTCAACATATTTTATTGTCTAGGAGGGATCACACTTACTTGTTTTTTAGTACAAGTAGCTACCGGTTTTGCTATGACTTTTTACTATCGTCCGACCGTTACAGAGGCTTTTGCCTCTGTTCAATACATAATGACTGAAGCCAACTTTGGTTGGTTAATCCGATCAGTTCATCGATGGTCAGCAAGTATGATGGTGCTAATGATGATCCTACACGTATTTCGTGTGTATCTCACAGGTGGATTTAAAAAACCTCGCGAATTGACTTGGGTTACGGGTGTGATTTTGGCTGTATTGACTGCATCTTTTGGTGTAACTGGTTATTCCTTACCTCGGGACCAAATTGGTTATTGGGCAGTAAAAATCGTGACAGGCGTACCTGAAGCTATTCCTGTAATAGGATCGCCTTTGGTAGAGTTATTACGTGGAAGTGCTAGTGTCGGTCAATCCACTTTGACTCGTTTTTATAGTTTACACACTTTTGTATTACCTCTTCTTACTGCCGTATTTATGTTAATGCACTTTCCAATGATACGTAAGCAAGGTATTTCAGGTCCTTTATAGAGAAGACAGATCCTAGATATTTGTAATCGATCATATATCATTTCGGGGAGGAGCAATAGTATTTCATTGCTACAAATATGGAT